ATGAATTTTCAAAATATAAATAAATGGTCAACAAGATGGCTTTTTTCAACAAATCATAAAGATATTGGAACTTTATATTTAATTTTTAGTGCTTTTGCTGGTGTTGTTGGTACAACATTATCTCTTTTAATTAGAATGGAGTTAGCACAACCTGGTAATCAAATTTTTATGGGAAATCATCAATTATATAATGTTGTTGTTACAGCACACGCTTTTATAATGGTTTTCTTTTTAGTTATGCCTGCTTTAATTGGTGGTTTTGGTAATTGGTTTGTTCCTTTAATGATAGGTGCACCCGATATGGCTTTTCCACGTATGAATAATATAAGTTTTTGGTTATTACCTCCAGCTTTATTATTATTAGTTTCATCAGCTATTGTAGAATCTGGTGCTGGTACAGGTTGGACTGTTTATCCACCATTATCTAGTGTGCAAGCACACTCTGGACCTTCAGTAGATTTAGCTATTTTTAGTTTACATTTAACAGGTATTTCTTCATTATTAGGTGCAATTAATTTTATTTCAACTATTTATAATATGAGAGCTCCAGGTTTAAGTTTTCACAGATTACCTTTATTTGTTTGGTCTGTATTAATTACAGCATTTCTTTTATTATTAACTTTACCTGTATTAGCTGGTGCAATTACTATGTTATTAACTGATAGAAATTTAAATACTTCTTTTTATGATCCTTCAGGTGGAGGTGATCCAGTATTATATCAACATTTATTTTGGTTTTTTGGTCATCCAGAAGTTTATATTTTAATTTTACCTGGATTTGGTATTATTAGTCAAGTTTCAGCAGCTTTTGCTAAAAAAAATGTATTTGGTTATTTAGGAATGGTTTATGCTATGTTATCTATTGGTTTATTAGGTTCAATTGTTTGGGCACATCATATGTTTACTGTTGGTTTAGATGTAGATACTAGAGCTTATTTTTCAGCAGCTACTATGATTATTGCAGTACCAACTGGTATTAAAATTTTTAGTTGGTTAGCTACTTTATGGGGTGGTTCTTTAAAATTTGAAACTCCTCTATTATTTACTTTAGGATTTATTTTATTATTTGTTATGGGTGGTGTAACTGGTGTGGCTATGTCAAATTCAGGTTTAGATATTGCAATACATGATACTTATTATATTGTAGGACATTTCCATTATGTTTTATCTATGGGTGCTGTTTTTGGCATATTTACTGGGTTTTATTTTTGGATTGGTAAAATTTCAGGACGTAGATATCCAGAAATCTTAGGTCAAATTCATTTTTGGTTATTTTTTATAGGAGTAAATGTAACTTTCTTTCCAATGCATTTCTTAGGTTTAGCGGGTATGCCTCGAAGAATTCCAGATTTTCCTGATGCAATGAGTGGTTGGAATGCTGTAAGTAGTTTCGGATCTTATATTTCATTTTTCTCAGCTATATTCTTTTTTTATATTGTATATGTTACTTTAGTACACGGTAAAAAAATTGAAAATTAAAACTTTATGTAAAATTATTATTATATAATTTACAAAAAATTATTATAATTTCTTTTTTTATAATTATTTTAAATATATTTTAATTTTAGTATATTATTATATACTAAAATTAAAATATAATCTTTCAAGTATTTTGATTTAATATTTAATATTAATAATCCCTTTCGTGATAAAATTTTTAATATAAAATTATTTATAAAAAAAAATATATCTTTTAAGATATTTTAAATAAAAAAAAAAATTGATAATACATTTTATGTTATTACAAGCTTCTAAATTTTTAGGTGCAGGTTTAGCTACTTTAGGATTAATTGGTGCTGGTATTGGTATCGGTAACGTTTTTGGTTCTTTAATTATAGGTATTTCAAGAAATCCTTCTTTACAACAAGAATTAATGAGAACCGCTATTTTAGGTTTCGCATTAACTGAGGCAATTGCTTTATTTTGTTTAATGATGGCTTTTTTAATTTTATTTGCTTTTTAATTAGTATTAAATTCTGTAATATAAATAAAATATATAATATATTTTATTTATAACAGGTTATATAACTACTGATATTAGGAATTAAACTATTAAAAAAAAAAATAATAGTTTATTTTTTTGATATATAAATATTTATAATTAATATTTATAATTATTTTTTATTTATGAAAATATTAAAAAAATTTAGTCAATATTTATTACAAATTTTACCTATAATAAATTATACTTTATATAAAAATGAATTATGTATTAATATTTCTACAAAAAAATTAATTCCTATTTTATTTTTTTTAAAAAATCATACAAATAGTCAATTTAAAATACTATCTGAAATTTGTACTGTAGATTATATTAATAAAGAAAAACGTTTTGAAATTATTTATAATTTATTAAGTATTCGTTTTAATAGTCGTTTAAAAGTAAAAATTTTAATTAATGAATTACAACCAGTAGATTCTATTATTCAAATATATAAAGCTGCTAATTGGTGTGAAAGAGAAGTTTGGGATATGTTTGGTATTTTTTTTATAAATCATCCCGATTTACGAAGAATTTTAACTGATTATGGTTTTGAGGGACATCCTTTACGAAAAGATTTTCCATTAAGTGGTTTTCTTGAAGTTTTTTATAATGATTTAAAAAAAAGAGTAGTTTATGAACCTATTAATTTATCGCAACAATATAGATTATTTGAATTTAATAATCCTTGGGATAAAAAAATAAATTCATAATTGATTTTTTAATTATTATTATTTTTGTTTTTAGGTTTATTTTTATTCTATAATATGAGATGGAATAAAAAATCATTATTTGCTGTTTTAAATAATCATTTAATAGATTATCCTACCCCTATTAATTTAAATTATTTTTTTGGATTTGGTTCGTTAGCCGGTATTATGTTAGTAGTACAAATTTTAACAGGTATTTTTTTAGCAATGCATTATACACCACATATTGATTTAGCTTTTAATAGTGTTGAACATATTATGCGAGATGTAAATAATGGTTGGTTAATCAGATATACACATGCTAATGGTGCTTCATTTTTTTTTATTGTAGTATATGTACATATTTTTAGAGGTTTATATTATGGTTCATATATTACTCCAAGAGAAGCTTTATGGTGTTCAGGTGTAGTAATTTTTATTTTAATGATGGCAACAGCTTTTATGGGTTATGTTTTACCTTGGGGACAAATGAGTTTTTGGGGTGCAACTGTTATAACTAATTTATTTTCTGCAATACCCTTAATAGGGAAAGATATTGTGGATTGGTTATGGGGTGGTTTTGCTGTAGATAATCCAACATTAAATCGTTTTTTTAGTTTACACTTTACTTTTCCTTTTGTTATAGTAGGTGCAGTATTAATACATTTAATTTTATTACATGAAGTTGGCTCTAATAATCCATTAGGTATTACTTTAAAAACAGAAAATATACCTTTTTATCCTTATTTTTATACAAAAGATTTATTTGGTTTAATGGTATTATTTTTAATATTTTTTATTTTTATATTTTATTATCCAAATACTTTAGGTCATCCAGATAATTATATTGAAGCTAATCCAATGAAAACACCTTTACATATTGTACCTGAGTGGTATTTTTTACCTTTTTATGCAATTTTAAGATCAATTCCTAATAAAATTGGTGGTGTTATTGCAATGTTTGGTTCTTTAATTATTTTATTAACTATACCTTTTACAAATTCATCTGAAATTAGAAGTACAGCTTTTAGACCTATTTTTAAAATTTGTTATTGGTTATTAGTTGTAGCTTTCTTATTATTAGGTTGGGTTGGACAATGTCCAGTTGAATATCCTTATACTGAAATTGGTGTTATAAGTATGATTTATTATTTTTTATTTTTTATAGTAATTATACCTTTTTTAGGTAAATTTGAAGCATATTTAGTACGTTATAATACTAATAATAAATAATATTAAATTTTTAAAATATAATATTTAATTATATTTTAAAAATTATAATAAATATTTAATAGGCGATATCAAGTAAATGTAATATTTTTTTTAATTTTATTTGTATAATTATCGGATTTTAAATATTTACAGTTTGTCTCTCTATTAATAAGATATTATTATTAAATTCTTTTTCTAATTAAAATATTCTTAAATGCATCTTTTCAGCATCATCATTTTAAATTATAAAACTATTAGAACTTTTTGATAATTTTAAATAAGAGGTAAAGCTATTATAACTTTGATCGTCGTTATTTAATATTAAAGTACTTAGATATAAAGTTTCATTTATTATTATATTTATATATACTACAATAAATATTAATAATAAAAAATATATATACATTTTTTTATAAAAAGATTTATTTAAATTATATATTAAATACATTAAAAATTTTTATAGAATTTTTAAATCTCTTTTTTTACGTATCACTTTAATTTTAAGAATTTATATGTATAATTTAATAAATTAATAAAAAATAATTATTTTTTATTAATTTATTATTTAGTAATAAAATTATTAGTAAAATCAGTAGCTAAAGTATTTAACTTTTTATCTAATTCTTTAGAAATTTCTTTTTTAGTTAAAATTTCTTCTAAAATATCTGAATGATTAGTTTTAATAAAATTTAACCAATTAGTTTCAAAAATTGAAATTTTATCTACAGCAATTTTATCTAAAAAACCACGTACACCTAAATAAATAATTACAATTTGATCTTCAACAGATAATGGGATATTTAAACCTTGTTTTAACATTTCAGTTAATCTAACTCCTCTATTTAATTGTTGTTGAGTTGTTGCATCTAAATCTGAACCAAATTGAGCAAAAGCTTGAACTTCTCTAAATTGTGCTAATTCTAATTTCATTGTACCCGCAATTTGTTTCATAGCTTTAATTTGAGCTGAAGAACCAACACGACTTACAGATAAACCAACACTAATTGCAGGTCTTTGACCTTCATTAAATAATTCAGTTTCTAAGAAAATTTGTCCATCAGTAATAGAAATAACATTTGTTGGAATATAAGCAGAAACATCACCAGCTTGAGTTTCAATTATAGGTAAAGCTGTTAATGAACCACCACCAATTTTTCTATTCATTTTAGCAGCTCTTTCTAATAAACGTGAGTGTAAATAAAATACATCACCAGGATAAGCTTCTCTACCTGGAGGTCTTCTTAATAATAATGACATTTGTCTATAAGCTACAGCTTGTTTTGATAAATCATCATAGAAAATTACAGCATGTTTACCATTATCTCTAAAATATTCACCTAAAGCACAACCTGTATAAGGAGCTAAATATTGTAATGGTGCTGAATCTGAAGCAGTAGCTGCTACAATAACAGAAAAAAACATTGCATTTTTTTCTTCTAAAGTTTTAGTTAATTCAGCAATAGTTGATCTTTTTTGACCTACACCTACATAAATACAATATAATTGATTATTTGTATCTTTTTTTAAATGAGGTTCTCTTTGATTAATAATAGTATCAATAGCAATAGAAGTTTTACCTGTTTGTCTATCACCAATAATTAATTCCCTTTGTCCACGACCAATAGGGATTAAACTATCTACAGCTTTTAAACCAGTTTGTACAGGTTCTTTAACACTTTCTCTAGGCATAATACCTGGAGCTTTAACTTCAACTCTACTTTCTAATTTACTATTAATTTGACCTTTACCATCAATTGGTTGACCTAAAGCATCAACTACTCTACCTAATACTTCAGGTCCTACAGGTACACTAACAATAGATCCAGTTCTTCTTACGAAATTACCTTCTTGAATTTCTCTATCATTACTAAAAACAACTACACCCACAACATCAGGTTCTAAATTTAAAGCCATTCCTTTAATGTTACCATTATTAAATTCTACCATTTCACCAGCTTGAATTTGAGTTAAACCATAACATCTTGCAATACCATCACTCATTGAAAGAACAATTCCTGTTTCTTGTAAACTTTTTTCATCTTTATATTTTTTAATATTTGATTCCAGTATATATGATAATTCAATAGCCATATAGATTATTAAATTATCATATTTAAAAAAATATATATTTGATATATTTTTTTACCCTTTACGAGAATTGAACTCGTATCTTTGCCGTGAAAAGGCAATGTCCTAACCATTAGACTAAAAGGGCTTTTTATTAAACAAAAAATTTGTTTAATAAAAATAAGAAAAATCAATATGTATTAAAATTTTAGATACACTTTCATGCAAACAACTTTCAAAAATTTTAGGATATAAACCTAATAAAAAAATATTTGCAATTAATATTAAATGTATTAAAAATTCACGATATGTTAAATCATAATAAATTTTTAAATAAATATTTTGAATATTACCATAACATATCCTGTTATAAAATAATAAAGAATAAATACCACCTAAAAACATCCCAATTGTTGCAAAAATAGCTGTTGTAGTATTATCTTCAAAAACTCCCGTTAATATTAAAATTTCTCCAACAAAACTACTTGAACCTGGAATAGACATATTTGCTAATACATAAATAAATAATGCAATACAAAATAAAGGCATTGTATGTGCTAAACCACCGTAATAATTAATAAAACGTGTATGATATCTATCATATAAACATCCAATTGAAAAAAATAAACCACTAGATACTAATCCATGACTAATCATTTGAATAATACTACCTTCTAAACCTTGTATAGTTAAAGAAAAAATACCTAAGATAATAAAATTCATATGAGCAACTGAAGCATAAGCAATAATACGTTTTAAATCTGTTTGTCGTATTGCTGTTAATGAAGCATAAATAACAGAAATTAAACATAATACTAAAATATATGGTGTAAAATATAAAGTAGCTTTAGGAAATAAAGGAACTAAAAATCTAATCATACCATATGATCCTAATTTTAATAAAATACCTGCTAATAATACAGAACCTGCTGTAGGTGCTTCAACGTGAGCTTCAGGTAACCAAACATGAAATGGTAACATTGGAACTTTAACAGCAAAAGATAAAAAAAAAGCTAAAAAATATAATTTTTCATATGAAAAATTAAAATTACTATAATATAATATTTGATAATCAGTAGTCCCTACAGTTAAAAATAAATGAATAATTGCTATAAACATAAATAATGAACCTGCTAAAGTATACATAAAAAATAAATAAGAAGCTTTAATTTTACGTTCTCTTGATCCCCAAATACCTATAATTAAAAACATAGGAATTAATACACTTTCAAAGAAAATATAAAAAATAAGTATATCTAATACACTAAATGAAATAATTAAACAAAATTCTAAAATAAAATATAAAATAAAATATTCTTTAATATTTTTGTTAATTATTTCATAACTGATTAACATACAAATTGGAATCAAAAATGTTGTTAAAATTATAAAAAATAATGAAATACCATCAAGACCTAAATAGAAATTAATATTAAATTGACTAATCCATTCTATTTTAAATAAATATTGAAAATTTGAAGTTGATTTATCAAATAAAATCCATAAAGATAGTGACATTAAAAAAATGAAAAAAGACATAAAAATACTAAAATTTTTTATAAATTTTTCATTTTTCGAAAAAGATAATATAATAACCGCAATTAATGGTAAAATAAGTAAAAAAATTAATATAAACTTATTAAACATGAAAATTTAATTAAATTAAAAGAAAAAAATAATGGGCGAAAAATGGGACTTGAACCCATAACACTTAGACCCACAATCTAACACTCTACCTTTAAGTTATAATCGCCTTTTTTAAATTTTTCTTAAATAATATATAAAATTTAAAAAAGGTTGAACAAGTAAATTATTTAATGGTGGATAATTTTTAGATAAAATTTGTTTTACTTTTAAATTAGAATAAATATTATTTTGAATATTTAAATAAATTAATTTAAATTTTCTTAAATTATTTAAATTTTTAATTAAATTTAAATTATTATTTCCATAAATTATTAAAATCGAACCTTGTCCTTTTAGTTGTGAAAAAATATGAGTAGTTAAATTTTGATTTAATATTAAAGATTTATAATCTAATTTTTTAATACTTTTTTTTAAAGATATTATTTCATTAATATTTAAGTCATTATAACGAAATATATATATATATTTATATGTTTGTTTTATTTTTTGTAATTGATTTATTTTAAACTTTTTAAAAATTTTTGTTTTTTGTGTAATCATATTTTAAGTTTTTTATTTTATAACTTAATAATTTTTTTATTTTTAAAATTGATAAACATTTATATTTATATATATATTTATAAAAAAATATATTTTAGTTATATTAACGATCAATTTCACCAAAAACAACATCTAATGTACCTATAATTGTAACTACATCAGCAATCATATGATTTTTGGCTATAAAATCTAAAGCTTGTAAATGTAAAAAACCTGGTGATTTTATTTTACATCTATATGGTTTATTAGTTCCATCAGATACTAAATAAACACCATATTCACCTTTAGGTGCTTCAATAACTGTATAAGTTTCACCACTATTTACACTAATATTTTCAGAATAATATTTAAAATGATGAATTAAAGATTCCATAGAATTTTTAATTTCTATTCTACTAGGATTTGTAATTTTTTTATCATCTAATTTTATAGGACCTGTAGGAATTTTATTAAGTACTTGAAAAATAATTCTAATAGATTGACGCATTTCTTCTATTCTAATTAAATAACGATCATAACAATCACCATTTGTACCAACTGGTATATCAAAATCTAATTGATCATAAACTTCATATGGTTGTGTTTTACGTAAATCCCATGAAATACCTGATCCACGTAACATTACACCACTAAATCCTAAATTTAAAGCATCTTTTGAAGAAACAACACCAATATCAACTAATCTCTGTTTCCAAATTCTATTATTTGTTAACATTTCTTCAATTTCATCTAATCGTGTATTAAATTGTTCACAAAAAATATAAATATCATTTAATAAACCTTTAGGTAAATCTTGATTAACACCTCCAGGTCTAAAATATGCAGCATGCATACGTGCACCAGAAACTCTTTCATAAAATTCCATCAATTTTTCACGTTCTTCAAATCCCCAAAAATATGGTGTCATAGCTCCTACATCTAAAGCATGACAACATACAGCTAATAAATGATTTAAAATACGTGTTATTTCGGAAAATAAAACTCTAATATATTGTGCTCTTAAAGGTATATCACAATTTAATAATTTTTCAATCGCTAAAACATACGCATGTTCTTGACACATCATTGATACATAATCTAATCTATCAAAATAAGGTAAAGCTTGTAAATAATTTTTATATTCTATTAATTTTTCAGTACCACGGTGTAATAAACCTATATGAGAATCTGCTTTTTGTACTACTTCTCCATTTAATTCTAAAATTAAACGTAAAACACCATGAGCTGCTGGATGTTGTGGACCAAAATTTATAGAAAAATTTTTAATTTTTTTTAAAGACATTTTAAATATTTTTTTTTTTAATAAAATAAAAATATTTATAAAATAATTTTTTTATAAATATATAGCATATATAGTAAGTAAATATTTTTAAAATATTTATTTCTTTTATAATTTTACTATGATTTTTCAAGAAATTTTTTATAATAATTTTGAAATTATTATTCCTGAATTTTTTTTAACAACTGTTTTATTAATTTTATTATTATTTGGAGTTTTTTATAAAAAAAATCAAAATACTCAAAAAATTTTGATTATTAAAAATATTACTACTATAATAATATATTTATTATTAATTCTTTTAATTTTAACATTAAATATAACAAATTTTTCAAATAATATATTAAATGGTGTATTAGTTATTAATAATTTTACGCAATTTATTAAAATAATTTTAATTTTATCAACAATTATTTGTTTTTTAATTCAACAAAAATATTTAATACATCAAAAAATAAATACATATGAAATTAACATATTAATGTTAATATCATTATTAGGTTTAATGTTATTAGTATCTTCTAATCATTTTATTACTTTATATTTAGCAATTGAATTACAAAGTTTAAGTTTTTATATATTAACTTCAACTCAAAAAAAATCTATATTATCAATTGAAGCCGGTTTAAAATATTTTATTTTAGGATCAATTGCCTCTGGTTTTATTTTATTCGGTTCTTCGATAATTTATGCTATAACAGGTTCTTTAAATTTTAATAATATTTTTTTAATATTATCAAATATTAATTTTTTAGATAATATTAATTTATTAATAAGTATTTCTTATGGATTAATTTTTATTTTTGTTGGTATCTTATTTAAAATAGGTGCATCGCCTTTTCATTTTTGGTTACCTGATGTATATGAAGGAGCTCCTAATAATATTTCAAGTTTTTTTGCTATTGTACCAAAAATTGCTTTTATTGGAATTTTAATTCGTTTATTTTTTGAAATTTTTTATAATATTTCATATTTTTTTGAAATTTTTTTTTATATAATTTCATTCTTATCCATGTTAATTGGAGCATTATCAGCATTACAACAAAATAAAATTAAAAGATTATTAGCGTATAGTTCAATAAGTCATGTTGGTTTTATTTTAATAGGATTTACTTCAAATATGTTAAATAATATACCATTTATTTTATTATATGTTATAATTTATATTATAACAAGTGTTAATTTATGGACATCTTATTTATCTTTGAATATAAATCATAAACCTATTAAATATTTAACAGATTTATCAAATATTTATACTGTAAATAAATTAATCGCGATTATTATTATTTTAAATATTTTTTCATTAGCTGGTATACCACCATTAGCTGGTTTTTTTTCAAAATTATTTATATTTTTTTCTGCCATTAAAAATAATTATTTTAGTTTAGTTTTTTTTGGTATTATTATTAGTGTATTAAGTTCTTTTTATTATTTAAAAATAATTAAAATTATTTTTTTTGAAAAAATATTAAGAAAAATGTATATTTCACAAATAAATAAAATACAAAGTATTATTTTATTAATTAGTACTCAATTTATTTTATTTTTATTTGTTTTTCCAAATATTATATTAGTAAATTTAAATAAAATTTATTTATATTTATTAATATAATATTTAGTCTGGATAGCTCAGTTGGTTAGAGTAAAAGACTGAAAATCTTTGTGTCGGTGGTTCAAATCCACCTCCAGACAATTTTTATTATTAAAAATATGTATCTTTTAAGAATAACTTTTAAATCATTTCAAAAAATTAATCAACTTAAACAAAATTTATTAAAATTAAAAAAAATTAATAAATTAAAAAATATTCAAATATCGGGAATATTTCAAACAAAAAATAAAAATAAAATTTTTACTTTATTAAGATCACCACATGTTAACAAAAAATCACGTGAACATTTTATTTATAAAAGTTTTACACCAAAAATTAATATAAAATTTAATAATATTTTTCAATTATTAAATTTTATAATTTTAATAAAAAAAAATTTATCAGAAAATTTATTAATGAATATTAAAATTATTAAAAAATAAAATTATGCTTATAGCTTAATTGGATAAAGCGTTAGATTGCGGATCTATAAAATGAAAGTTCAAGTCTTTCTAAGCATATATTTGCTTTATTTTGAAGTATAGCCAAGTGGTAAGGCCTCCGTTTTTGGTACGGAAAATCAAAGGTTCGAATCCTTTTACTTCAAAAGGGCCTATAACTCAGTTGGTTAGAGTATACGCCTGATAAGTGTAAAGTCAGTAGTTCAAATCTACTTAGGCCCATAGAATAATTAGCTCAATTGGTAGAGTATTTCGTTTACACCGAAAATGTTAGCGGTTCGAGTCCGTTATTATTCAAATTTTAAATAATATTTTTTAAAATATGTCAACAATTAATCAATTATTTTTAAAAAAACAAAAACGTTTAGAAAAAAAAAAAAGAAATAAAAGTCCAGCTTTAAAACAATGTCCACAACGTAAAGGTATTTGTTTAAAAGTTTATAATACAACTCCTAAAAAACCGAATTCAGCTATGCGTAAAGTAGCAAAAGTTCATTTATCTAGTAGATATACAATAATTACTTATATACCTGGTATTGGACATACTTTACAAGAACATTCAATAGTATTAGTTCGTGGAGGTCGTGTTAAAGATTTACCTGGAGTAAAATATCATATAATTCGTGGTAAATATGATTTATTAGGAATTTATTCTCGAAAAACATCAAGATCAAAATATGGAACTAAAATACGAAGAGTATAAAATAAAAAAATTATTTATAAATATGTTATTAAAGAAAGGGAAAAAAACTTGTTCAGAAAACATATTTAAAAATATTTTAATTAATTTAAAAAAAACTACAAAACAAAAACCTAATTTTATTTTATTTAAATCAATTGATAATTTATTACCTAAATTAAAAGCAATTAGTATTCCAAATAAAAAAAGAAATAAAAAAAATAAAAAAAAAGATAGATATTTTTTAATGCTTTTAAATGAAGATAAACAAATTAAAAAATCAATATCATGGTTACTTTTAAATGCAAATTTAAAAAATATAATAAATGAAATAATTCAAACTTCAAAAAATAAAAGTAAAACCATTAATACAAAAAAACAATATTATAAAAATATTAAAAAATTAAAATTTAATCTTATTTTTGATTAATTTATTATATTTAATAAAATAAATATTTTATTTAAAATTAAAAAGAGAATTATTTATCATTAAATAAGCAACTATTACTATTTATTTAAACTTTATGGAAAATTATTATTATATAAATAAAAAAAATTTACAAATTGAAACAACAACAAATGATTCTAATATCGATAAATTAAAAAATGATTTAACATTTTTAAAAAAAATTACACAAAATACACAAAATACACAAAATCACCCTTATCATTTAGTAGATCCAAGTCCATGGCCTTTTGTAATATCATTTGGACTTTTTTTTTTAACTTTTGGCGGTGCTATGTATTTTCATGGTTATATTGGTAGTAATCTTTTGACTTTAACTGGATTCTTAATGGTTATTTTAACAATGTATACCTGGTTTCGTGATATTGTTAGAGAAGCAGTATATGAAGGTCAACATACTAAACAAGTTCAATTAGGTTTACGAAATGGTATGCTTTTATTTATTTTTAGTGAATTATTATTTTTTGTTAGTTTTTTTTGGGCATTCTTCCATTCAGCTTTAGCACCAACTCCTGAAATTGGATCATTATGGCCACCTTTAGGTATTGAAACTGTAAATGCTTGGGGTATACCTTTATTAAATACAATAATTTTATTATCATCTGGTGCGACAATTACTTGGGCACATCATTCAATAGTTTTTGGTGATAGAAAAAATTCTATTTTAAGTTTAATTATCACAATTTTATTAGCTTTTTTTTTTACTTTAATACAAGCTTATGAATATATTGAAAGTACTTTTTCTATTTCTGATAGTATTTATGGTACAACTTTTTTTTTATTAACAGGTTTTCACGGTATTCATGTGATTGTTGGTACTATTTTTATAATAGTAAGTACTATTAGATTAATTAATCACCATTTTACAAAACAACACCATTTTGGTTTTGAAGCTGCTGCTTGGTATTGGCATTTTGTTGATGTTGTTTGGTTATTTTTATTTGTAGCTGTTTATTGGTGGGGTGGTAATTAATTTTATTAAAAAATTAGATAAATAATTTTTATGTTTAGTCCTTTAGAACAATTTGAAATTTTACCTATTTTTCAAATACCTTTTATATTTACTAATGCTTCTTTAATTTTAGTAATAGGTATAGTTTACCTATACATTTATACATGTATAAAAACTAAATTTATTCCAACACGTTTTCAGCAAATTTTTGAAATGATTTTTAATGTTACTATAGAATTAACTTATTCAAGTATAGGAAAAGCTGGTAAACATTTTGTTTCATTAATTTTTGTTGTTTTTTTTTTTATTTTATTATGTAATTTAATTGGTATGGTTCCATATAGTTTTACAGTAACTAGTCATTTAATAATAACTTTTACTTTAGCTTTAACTATTTATTTAGGTTTTAATTTAATTGGAATTAAAAAACATAAATTGAATTTTTTAAATTTATTATTACCTAGTGGTGCAAGTATTGCATTAGTTCCTATTTTAGTACCTATTGAATTAGTTTCATATATTTTTCGTGTAATTAGTTTACCTGTACGATTATTTGCAAATATGATGGCAGGACATACTTTATTAAAAGTAATTGCTGGTTTTGCTTGGACTATGTTAAATGTAAATAGTTTTATTTTTATAGCCCATTTTATTCCTTTAATAATTATTGTATTATTAGTTGGTTTAGAAATTGCCGTAGCTTTAATACAAGCTTATGTATTTACTATTTTAACATGTATGTATATAAACGATGCTTTAAATTTACACTAATAAATATTAAAATAAAAAAATAATATCTTTATAAAGGAAAAGTAGCTCAGTTGGTTAGAGTGGTAGCTTGTCACGCTATAGGTCGCGGGTTCAAGTCCCGTTTTTTCCGTATAATTATATTATATTTAAAATTTATTATAAATATGTTATTAAATTATTCAAATATTTTTATATTTTTAATATTAAGTTTATTTTTATCAATATTAATTTTCATTTTATCTTTTGGTTTAATTAAACAAAAAGATGATTTAGAAAAGTTAACAGCTTATGAATGTGGATTTAATCCTTATGATGATGCTAGAAAAGTTTTTGATGTAAAATTTTATTTAGTAGCTATTCTTTTTATTATTTTTGATTTAGAAGCTGTTTTTGTTTTTCCTTGGGTTTTAACTTTAAGTTCAAATTTTTCATGGGGATTTTGGACAATGATTGAATTTTTAGTTGAATTAGTTATAGGTTTTATTTATATTTGGTGTAGTGATGCTTTAGAATGGTAAAATTATTTTAAAAAAGTCTAAATAAAATTTATTGTTATTAAAAATTTTTTTATTAAAAATAATAAAAAAATTTTTATATTATTAAATTATAATTATAAAATACTTTATAATTATAAAATACGTATATATATGATTTAATATGTAAAAATAAAACTATTTACAACCTCTTGGACTCGAACCAAGATTTTAAAGCTTAGAAGGCTAATACTCTACCAATTAAGTTAAGGTTGTGTTTAGTTTTATTTTTAAACAATTTTATGAGAATGTATATTAAAAATAGCTTTTAATGAATTTCTTGAAAGTTGTTTATAAATATTTTGTTTAAAATTTTTTTTTTTTTCTTTTTTAGTTAAAGTTACTGCACCTATTAAAGCTATTAATAATATAATACCTGCTGCTAAAAAAAAAAAAGCATAATAACTGTATAAAATTTGTCCGATTGTTTCAATATTTGTAATTGTATCTAATTGATTTATAAAATTCTTTAAAAAAGGTTTTACATCAACAAATATTTCAAAAGTACCTTTCATACTATCTTTAAAAAAAAATAAAGTATTTACTTCTTGATTAAAAAAAGAATTATTTACTATATGGTAATATGATGTAAAAACTTTACTAAACATTATAAATGTTTCTAAAAAAAAAATAAAACTTATTAAAAAAATAATAGGTAAATAACCAAAATTATTATTTATTTTATTTTTATCAATTAAAACATTAACATCTAACATCATAATTACAAATAAAAATAACACAGTAATTGCTCCTACATATATAATAATTAACATTATTGATAAAAATTCAACTTCTGAAATTAATAATAATCCAGTTGAATTTGTAAAAACTAATATTAAAAAAAATGCAGAATATATTGTATTTGTAGAATATATTACAAAAATAGCTGAAGTTAAAGCTATAGTTGAAAAAGTATAAAAGAAAATTGTTTCAAAATCCATAATATTTATTTATAAATTATATAATTTTATATTATATCTTAAAAGATATATTTTATTATTTTTATTTAATTAATAAAAAAATAAATAAAAATAATAAAAGAGTAATTACATTAAAATAATAAATAATAGAAAAAAAAATAATATTAATTAAAAAAATAGTACCAATTAATATTAATAATGAGTAATGATAAATATAACCTGTTTGTAATAAAATTATTCTTTGACTTAAAAAGGCAAAAATTGTTGTTAAACCGTAAGGACCACAAATCTCAATTAAACCTTTATCAATCATTTTATATGTAACATTATAACCAATTTGTAATATATATTGATTAATAAATTCATAATAAATTTTATCAAAATACCATTTTCTATTTAAAAAGTTATAAAAATAAAGACCATATTCTGAAATTTTTAAATTATATAAAAATTTAAATTTAAAAAAGTATAAATAAAAAGCACCAAATAATCCACAAAAACTTAAAATAACTGGTAATAATTTAAAAAAAGTTGGTAAAAATTCAGCATCAATCATTTGATTATTTAATGGATTTATATAAATAGAATTATTCCAAAAATTTGAACCTAAACCTACAAACATATCTTTAGAAATATAACCTATAAAAATACTACCAAAAGCTAATAAACCTAAAGGAATACCCATTTCTAATGGAACATCATGAGCATTTTTTATAATATTTTTATATGCATTTGTTTCACTTAAAAAAGCAAAAAATAATAAACGGGTTGAATAAAAAGCTGTAAAAAAAGCACCAATAGTACCTAACCAATAAGCAAAATGTCCTGTTTCACTAAAACTTGCAAAAGCTACTTCTAAAATTAAATCTTTAGAATAAAATCCTGTTAAAAAGGGAAAACCCATTAATGATAATGAACCTATTAAAAACATTATATAAGTGAAAGGTAAAATACGTCTTAAACCCCCCATTTTTCTAATATCCTGTTCATCACCCATTGCATGAATTACTGCACCTGAACATAAAAATAATAACGCTTTAAAATATGCATGATTTGATAAATGGAAAATAGCTAAAGGATAATTAGATAATCCACAAGCAAAAAACATATAACCTAATTGACTACATGTAGAATATGCAACTATTTTTTTAAAATCATTTTGAACTAATCCAACAGTACTTGCAAAAAAAGCTGTTGAAGCACCTATAACTGTAATAACTTTTAAAGAAAACATTGAATATTCAAACATCGGTGAACATCTTGCTGTTAAATATACCCCAGCAGTTACCATTGTTGCAGCATGAATTAAGGCAGAAACTGGTGTAGGACCTTCCATTGCATCGGGTAACCATAAATGTAAAAAAATTTGTGCAGATTTACCCATTGCACCAATAAAAATTAAAATACAAGCTACATCAACAATACTTAAAATATAGTTAAAAAAAATAAATTTAAAATCTTTTACAATAGAAATAGCAGCAAAAGTACTAAAATATTCAATAGTTCTAATATTATAAAAAATTGTTAATACTCCTAATAATAAAATTAAATCACTAATTCTATTAACTAACATAGCTTTAATAGCAGCTTTATTTGCTTGTAAACGTGTAAACCAAAAATTAATTAATAAATAAGAACAAAAACCTACACCTTCCCATCCAACAAACATTTGTATAAAATTATCACCTGTAACTAATATTATCATAAAAAAAGTAAATAATGATAAATATGACATAAATCTTGATAAATGCGGATCATGAGCCATATATTGTGAAGAATATAAATGAACTAATGTTGAAATACTTGTTACAACAACAAGCATAATCATTGTTAAACTATCAAATAAAAAACACCAATTACAATTAAATAAACCACTATTAATCCAATTTGAAATATAAATAATATATTCATATTCATTTGTAATTGAATTATAAATAATAATTAATGAAAAAAGACAACTTAAAAAAGTTGTTAATGTAGTTATAAATACTGAACCTTTTCGCCCAATATAAAAACCAAATAATCCAGCTGATACTGAACCTAAAAAAGGTAAAAAAATTAAAGTTAATAATAACATAATAGAATAAAATATTATAAAAATATTTTTAATATAAAAATATTTCTTCTTAAAGAATAAATAATTTATAAATTTTATTTATATCTAAATTATTTTTTATTTTTAATTAACTATATTATATTATAAATATTTGAAAGAATGTTTAATATATTATTTTACAATTATAATTAATATAAAAGTGTTTTTATATTATTTTTATTTTAATTATGCAGATAAAAATTATTTTAATAAAATAAATATAGAAATAATATTTTTTGGTTAAAATATACTATAATAAACAGGTTTAACATTATCGAAGTTATAACAGTTTTTAATCCTATTTAATATTTTATATATATCATTATAATATAAAATTAATTTTATATTATAATGATAATAAATTAATTTTATATTATAATGATAATAAATTAATTTTATAAATAGAAATATCTCCATATAATTTAAAGAAGACAATCATAATAGCTAAACCTATAGCAGATTCTGCAGCTGCTACTGTTAAAATTAATAATGAAAAAACTTGTCCTATTATATCATCAATTAAAACTGCAAAATAAATAAAATTTAAATTTATCGATAATAATAATAATTCAATAGACATTAAAATAATTATAATATTTTGTCTATTTAAAATTATACCAAATAATCCAAGACAAAATAAAAAAAAAGTAAAAATAAAATGATTTAAAATACTCATAATTAAATTAACCAATTAAAACTTATTAAAATACTTGCAGTATATAAAAACCAACTTAATGTAAATGGTAAAAAAATTTTCCAACCTAAACGCATTAATTGATCATAACGGTATCGAGGTAAAACTGCTCGTGCAACTACAAATAAAACAACAAAAAAACAAACTTTAATACTAAACCAAAAAGATCCTGGTAGGAAATTTATAAATTTAATACTAAATGGAAATGGGGCTAACCAACCACCTAAAAATAGTATAGTAGTTAAACTACTCATTAATAACATATTAGCATATTCACCTAAAAAAAATAATGCAAAACCCATTGCAGAATATTCAACATTATAACCAGAAACTAATTCAGCTTCAGCTTCAGGTAAATCAAAGGGATGTCTATTTGTTTCCGCTAAACATGAGATAAAAAAAATTAAAAATATAGGAAAAAGAGGAAAGCAATACCAAACAGTTTTTTGTGCTAAAACAATAGAAATTAAATTTAAAGATTTAGCACATACAATTACAGAAAGAATTGAAAATCCAATCGTTAATTCGTAAGAAATCATTTGAGCAGTTGATCTTAATGCACCTAAAAATGAATATTTTGAGTTACTTGACCAACCACCTATAATAATACCATAAACACCTAATGATGAAATTGCTAATAAATATAAAATACCAATATTTAATTCAGTAAAAAACATACCAAATCCTAAAGGTATTACAGTCCAACTTAATAAACTTAAAAAAAAAGCTAAAATAGGTGCAAATATAAATAAAATTACATCAGCATTACTAGGTAAAACAGTTTCTTTTACAAATAATTTAAGACCATCAGCTAATGGTTGTAATAATCCAAAAGTACCTACAACATTAGGTCCTCTTCTTCTTTGAATAGAGGCTAATACTTTACGTTCAACTAAAGTAAAATAAGCCACAGCAATTAATAAAGGTAATACTAAAATTAAAAATTTTAAAATTGTGTAGATCATACAGATTTTGATTGATTTTTGATAATTTTATTAGAATTAATTAATATTTTTGAATATTGTTCTAATATATTTGTATAATAATTATTTTTAATTAATGAATCTAAAAAATTAATATTAATTTTTAAATATTTTTTATTAAAATTAAAATTATTTATAATTTTTACTTTTTTTTTTAATAAATAAGGTAAAATATCTTTAATTTTTAAAAAAGATTCAGATTTTGATTGATTTTTATTTAATAAAAATTTATAAATATTTCTATAAATAATAGAATCTTTACGTTGTTCAGTATTTAAATTTAAAATTTGTTGATTTTTTTGAATAAAACCTTCTAAATTTATATACATTCCATTTTTTTCTAAAAAAGTTAATCCCGGTAAAATTAAATTTGAATTTTGAGCATCTTTAGTAAAATGGTGTCCTTGATAAATAATAAAACTATTTTTAGATGTTTCTAATTTATTTTGTAAATTAGTATTAAATAAATAATATAATTTTATATTTTTTAATAAATTTGTAGATTTTGTAAAATTAATTTCAAAAAAATTAATTAAAGAAGTTTTAGAATTAAAAAAATTAATATTATTTTTAAGAAATGATAAATTTTTTAATTTTGATAATAATAAAAAACCATTTTTTTGATTTAAAATATTTTCACCAAAAATTATTAAAGGTTTTTTTGCTTTCTTTAAATCTTTACAAAATGAATGTTTTCCTAACATAATATTTATTAATACTGTAAAAGTTAATCCTAAATGTTTTATGGGGTAAGTAAAATCAATTTTATTACCTATATAAGCTATTTTAAAATTCCCTTTTTTTAAACGATTTATTAAATGAATATTTAAAATAGAACCTTCTTTACGAATATCACTACCTATTATTAAACAAAGATCTGAATCTTCAATTGATTTTAAAGTATTATTAAATAAAAAATTTGAAGTTAAATCTGAGTTAATTTTATTTTGTTGATTTTTTAAAAAAGATTCGTATACTATATTAGAAATACCTAATTTATTTAAATTTTTTTTTAATAGAAAAAGTGATTCTAAATCAGTTAAATCACCTATAATACTTTTAATATTTGAACTATCGGTTGTTATTAATTTTTGATTAATTATATTTAAAGCATCTAACCAAGAAATTCTATGAAAATTATTTTTATTATCTTTTAATAATGGATATTGTAATCTTTGATATTTTAAACTATCAAAAAAATATCGAGTTTTATTTGATATCCATTCTTTATTAATATTAAAATTAGTTTTAGGTAAAATACGTACAATTTCATTATTGAAAATATCAATTTTAATATTTGAACCTATACTATCTAAAATATCAATACCATCTTTTCTTTTTAATTCCCAAGAACGTGCTTTAAAACTATAAGGTTTTGATGTTAAAGCACCTACAGGGCATAAATCAACTAAATTACCTGAAAATTCAGAATTAAAGATTTTAGGATAATAAAAATTAATTTCTGTTTTATTACCACGACCTGTTGTACCTAAATTATCAATTCCACATATTTCATTAGCAAAACGCACACAACGTGTACAATGAATACATCTAGTCATAATAGTTTTAATAAAAGGACCACAATATTTATCTTCTACACCACGTTTTTTAAAAAAAAAACGACTACGATCTGAACCAAAGATCATAGTTTGATCTTGTAAATCACATTCAGAAGCTTGATCACATATAGGACAATCTAATGGATGATTTATTAAAAGAAATTCTAATACACTTTCACGAGCTTTTTGTACTAAAGGTGTATCAGTAAATATTCTCATATTTGGCATTAAAGGCATAGCACATGAAGCTACGGGTTTAGGTGAATTTTCTATTTCTACTAAACACATTCTACAATTACCCGCAATTTGTAAATTTTCTTGAAAACAAAATTTAGGAATTTCGACTTTGAAATTATTGCAAGCCTGTAATACAGTTAAATTTTTATTAACTTTTAATTTTATATTATTAATGTATATATCAATCATATATAATGAAAATTAAATAAAATTTGAATTTATTTTCACTAAAAGGATATATTTTTTTAAATATAGTATTTAATTTTAAATAAAAATATATTATAATAGAAATTATCAAAGAAGGGACTTGAACCCTTAATGCTTTTAAGCTTTACATCCTAAGTGTAACGTGTTTACCAATTTCACCACTTTGATAATAAATAAATACCTACTATTGGACTTGAACCAATAACCTTAAATAGGAACAGATTTTAAATCTATCGTGTTTACCAATTTCACCAAGTAGGCTATAATATTTTTTTAAAATATATGAAAAATGAAATAATAACTTATTTACAATTACATTTATTTGAATTAAAATATAATTTTTTTATAATTTTAATTACTTTTTTTTATCTTTTTTTTATTTCATATTATTTTTCAGATCAATTAATATATTTATTAGTTAATAATTTACTTAATCAAAATATGTTAAAATATTTTATTTTTACAAATATTACTGAAATTTTTATTACTAATATTTTTATAGCAATTTTTATAACAACTTTTTTAACAATTCAATTAAGTATTTTATTAATTTGGTTTTTTTTAATAAAAGGTTTATATAAATTTGAAAATTTTCTTTTTTTAAAATTTTATATTTTATTTATAATTTTTAATTTATTTATAATAAATTTAATTTTTACAAATATTATTCCACATATTTGGAATTTTTTATTAAATTTAAATTTTTCAAATTTATATCTTTTAACTATTTATTTTGAACCTAAAATTAATAATTATTTTGATTTTATTTTTTTATCTTTTATTTATATATTTATAATATTTATTTATTTTTTTTTATTATTTTTTTTAATTTTTAATAATATTTTTAAAATTAAAATAATTATTAATTTAAGAAAATTTTTTTATTTTAAAATAATATTATTAAGTGCATTAATTACACCTCCAGATATATTAAATTTTTTATTAATTTATATTATATTTATTTTTATTTTTGAAATATTTATTTATATTTCAATATATTTAAATAAATATTATATAAATTAAATTATTTTTTTTATAAAATTTAATTTATTTTTATTTAAATTAATATTTGTATCTGTAATAATTTTTGTTTCTTTAAAAATTTTTGAATTTAATTGATAATTTTTTAAATACTTAATAGATGTTATTTTTAAAGAAGATCCATTTGTTAAAATAATTTTATTTTTATAGGTAAAAAATTTTTTATTTTTATTCATATAATATTATATTTAATTTTTGGCTAGATAACATAATGGTAATGTAAAGGACTGCAAATCCTTTAATGACGGTTCAAATCCGTCTCTAGCTTTTTTAGGATAGAGTGGGATTTGAACCCACGGTATTATTACATACTTCAGTTTTCAAGACTGACACCTTAAACCACTCGATCACCTATCCATATTAAAAATTTTGAAAACTAACGTCTTTTTTGTTTTTTTAATCTACAACCGTTAAAAGGTTTTGTTGTTTTATCTAAAAGATATTTTACTTTAAATTTTTTTTGTTTTAAATTTTTTAAAACATTATATCTACCTAAACCTGTACCATGTAAATAAACTTTTAATTTTTTAATTTTTTTTAATTGAAGATATTTATTAATTTTATAAACAATTAATTGAACATTATATGGTGTATTTTTTTTAAATCTTGTTTTTTTTAATGATTTTGTAGACCATTGTTTTAAAAGATTTCCTTTATAAGTTGTTAAACTAATAATAGTGTTTTTTAAACTAGCCGTAATATGTAAATTAGTTAAAATTAAAGGATTTTTTTGTTTTATATTTTTTTTTATTTTATATTTATTTCTAAAATTATATTTAAATTTAGTTTTATTCATAGAATACTAATTTTTTTTTTTTTTTTTTTGTACCTTAAATGGACGTTTATTACGTGAAATACGTTTTTGAATAAAAATTTTTTTTAATTTTTTAGACGTTTTTGCATTTGTATGTGTACGTTGTCCTCTAACAGGTAATCCTTGACTTTGTCTAATTCCACGATTACTTTTAATTTCAACTAATTCATTTAATTTTTCAGTTTTAGATTTTTTTAAAAGTTGTTCAACTTTTAAATTTTTATTAATATAATTAATAAGTCGATTTACGTGGTTGTTTTTAAGTTTATTAAGGGTTATTTGAGGATTAATTCCTATATTTTTACAAATTTTCTTAGATTGAAATTCATTAATACCATATAATATAGTTAATGAATATAAAATACTTTTTGAATCTGAAATTGTTTTATTAAAAATATATAACATAATAGATTTTATCTATATACCATATAAAATGATAGAAAAAAAAATAAATCCCATCACACCCTCACAACGTCAAACATTTTTATTAAAAAAAAATAATTTAACTAAAATTTTTAAAATTAAATCTTTAACAAAAGGTTTTCAACGTGCTAATGGTAAAAATAATCAAGGTAAAATAACAGTTAGACATCGAGGCGGTGGACATAAACGTTTATATAGAATAATTAATTTTAATAGATCTCAAAATATAGAAGGTTATGTTATTAAAATTTTATATGATCCTAATCGTTCTGCTAATATTGCTTATATAAAAAATAATTTTAAATCTTATTTAATTTTAGCACCTGAAGGCTTAAAAATTAATCAATATATAAAAAGTTCACCCCAAGCTGAGTTAAAAGTAGGTAATGCTTTACCTTTACAAAATATACCTATTGGTAGTTTAATACATAATATTAGTTTATATCCAAAATCAAGAGGAAAATTAATAAGAAGTGCAGGTACATCAGCACAATTAATTCAAAAAATTAATAATAAATATGCTAGAATTCGTTTGAATTCAGGTGAATTAAAATTAATATTATTAACATGTTATGCCACTTTAGGTGTAGTTTCTAATATTAATTATAAAAAAATAAAATTAGGCAAAGCTGGTCGTTCACGTTGGTTAAATCGACGACCTTCTGTACGTGGAGTAGCTAAAAATCCTGTTGACCATCCACATGGTGGTGGTGAAGGTAAAACAAGTGGTGGAAGACCTTCTGTTACACCTAATGGTAAAATAACAAAAGGTAAACCTACACGTAAAAAAAAAAAAAAAAAATTAATTATTCAATAAATTATGTCTAGAAGTAAATATAAAGGTCCTTTTTTTAAAGTTAATTTATTAAAAAAAAAACAATGGATGAAAATAATGAATAAAAATCTTACAATATTACCAGAATATAGTAATAATTCTGTTAGTATTTATAATGGTAAAATTTTTATTAATTTAGAAATAAATGATAAAATGATTGGTTTTAAATTTGGTGAATTTATTAATACACGTAAAAAACATATATATAAAAAAAAAAAATAATTTATGGGTCAAAAAATTATACCAATTAGTTTAAGATTAACAGAAAAAAAAAATTGGAGTTCAAAATGGATTGTTAATGATAATGAATATTCAAATTTATTACATTTTGATTTAGAAATTAAAAAATATTTTAATAATATTTTTAATTATAAAAATTTAAAATTAATAGATATAAATATAGTAAAAACATCAAATAATATTAATATATATGTTTATTTGCAAAAAAATGCAAAAAATTATCATAAATTATCTTATAATAAAATAATAAATCATTTAAATTTTTATTATCCAAATAATAATATTAAATTATTTATTAAAAATGTTCAATTTTTTGAATTTTTTAAACTAAGAAAAAATTTAAAAAAAATTTTTAATAAAATAAAAAAAAATAATAAAATTAATAAAAATATTAAAAAAATGATTTATAATTTTAGTTATGCTTTTTATACTAAAAAAATTAATATTATAACTTTTTATATAAAACAAACATTAGAAAGAAAAAAAACACATAAAAAATTTATCAATAATATTGATAATATGCTTCAAGAATTTTTTAAAATATTTTCTAATTTTATAGGATATCGTTTACAATTTAAAGGTCGTTTAAATAAATCAAAACGTAAAAAAAAAATGGTTTTTCAAAAAGGAAAAATACCTTTAAATACTTTAAAATATGATATTAAATATCATTTTAATGAATTTAAAACCCCATCAGGTATTTGTAGTATTAAATTATGGGTTTTTTTTAAACCTTTAAATTCTGAATTAAAAAAACAAAAAATAAAAACTCAAATTAAAAAAATTTAATTATGTTATTTCCTAAAAAGACTAAATATAAAAAACAATTTAAAGGTAAACTTGTAGGTAAAACAACGAAAAGTAATAATATTGTTTATGGTAAATATGCAATTAAAGTTTTAGAAGAAACTCGTTTAACTTCAAGACAAATAGAAGCAACTCGTAGAATAATTATTCGAAAAATGAAAAGATTAGGATTTTTATGGATTAGAATCTTTCCAGATACTCCTGTAACAGCAAAACCTACAGAAAATCGTATGGGTAAGGGTAAAGGTGCTGTTTCTTTTTGGGTAGCTAAGGTTAAAAAAGGTCAAATTTTATATGAAATTAGTGGTATTTCATTAGAAAATGCAAAAAAAGTTTTAAAAGCGGGTTCAAATAAATTACCAGTTAAAACTAAATTTATTTATAAATAATTACAAAAAGGCTTATAGTTTAATTGGTTAGAGCATACCGCTCATAACGGTATAGTTGTAGGTTCAAGTCCTACTAGGCCTAATAAAAAAATTTATTTTAAATGCAAAAATTAAAAAAACAAAAAATTAATAATTTACTAACTTATCAACAATTTTTAAAAAATAATTACTTAAAAAACAAAAAATTTAAATTAAAAAATATTTTATTTGAAAATAAAATTTTATATAATAATTTAAATTTAGAATCCTATGTAATTGAATTTAATAATTATGAAAATCTTTATTTACCTTTTACTTTAATAAAAATAGATGAAATTTCAACAATTGCTATGAAATATGAAAATGTTATTTTATTTAATTATGATTTAACTTATAATATATTATATCAATTTAATAAAATAATGTTTCAAAATATTTTAAAAAATAATAATAATTCAATAAAAGGTCGTTTATTAGGCGGAAATCGTAATAATAGAAAAATTTTTATTTCTATTTTAGGTTTTATTTTTTCAATGAAACCTCTTAATTTAAATAATGCTTTAAATTATAAAAAAAAAAATTATTTTAATAAATATAATAAAAAAGGATTTTATAAACAAAAAATTAATTCTACAAGATTAATTAATTGTTATAAATTAAGATATTTAAATTTTCAAATAAATAATATTAATAATTTAAATATTTTAAAAAAATCTAAAAAAGAATTTTCACGATTATCTTATATACAAACTATTATTAAAAATCAAAAAATACAAAATAATAATTTAAAATAAAAAAGTATTCTTTCAAGAAAAATATATGTTGAAGAAGTAAAATTTTAAAATAAAATTATGCCACAATTCGATCAATTTTCATTTTTTAATCAGGTTTCATGGTTTTTATTTTTTTTTTTTAATTTTTATTTTTTTGTTACTTATTTTTTTTTACCTAAAATTTGTTATAATTTAAAATTTAGAAAAAAAAAAATTATTTTTGATAATAAAAAAAAAAATCAAATTAATTTTGAAAAAAATAATATTATTTTTTTTTTTAATAATTCATATAAAACATTTTGTTCTAATTTCGAATTATTTATTACTAAAAAATTATCAATTTATAAAAAAAATCAAGAAATTAAAATAAAAGAAACACCAATTTTAAATAATTTATTAAAACAAAAAATTAATATTTTTTTAAATCAAAAATTTTTATTATTTAAAAAAATTTTTTTAACAGTTAATTAATTTTTTAATTAACTTAAGTGTATAGCTCAGTTGGTAGAGCACCGGACTTTTAATCCGATGGTCTTGGGTTCAAGTCCCAATACACTTATTGGGGATATATTTCAACTGGTAGAAAGTATGTTTTGCAAATATAAGGTTATCGGTTCGAATCCGATTATCTCCACATTTATTTTTATTATATAATTTTATGCAAAAAAAGATAAAAAAAAATATTAAACAACGTTATTTATTTAAAAATTTTGAAAAAAATAGATTAACATTAAAAATTCTTTCAAAAAATTTAAATATTGAAAAAGATTTAAGATGGAAATTACAACAAAAATGGTTTTTTTTCCATCAAAATTCTTCAATTACTAGAATTAAAAATTTATGTGTTTTAACAGGTCGTTCTAAAAGTATATATCGTTTATTTAAAATTTCTAGAATACAATTACGTAAATTAGCATCTAAAGGCTTTTTACCAGGTATTTCAAAATACAGTTGGTAATTTTTATTATGATTATAACAGATACTCTTTCAAATTTATTTTCAAAAATTAAAAACGGTTACTTAGCAAAAAAATCAAAAATAGTACAACAAAAATCAAAACAAAGTATAAATATTTTAAATATTTTAGTTAAAGAAGGTTTTATAAAAAGTTATAAAATAAATTCAAAAAATCAATTAGATATTTATTTAAAATATCGAAAAAATAAAGCAGTTATTACTGAAATAAAACGTTTATCCAAACCAGGAAAACGCTTATATATTGCTAATAAAGATTTATATAAAAAAAAAACAGGATTTTATATTCTTTCAACCTCAACAGGTATTTTAACAGATTTACAAGCTAAAAAATTAAATGTTGGTGGCGAATTAATTTGTAAAATTTCTTAAAAAAATTATGATTAAAATATTAAAAAAAAATAAAATAATAAAAAATAAAAATTTTTTTAAAAGCTCTTTAGGAAATATTCAACTTTTTTTCATAGATAAAACTTTTATTTTTCCAAATGATATAAAAATTTATAATAAAGATCGGGTAATTTTTTTTGAAACATCTTTAGGTTTATTATCTTTAAAAACTATTAATAATTTATTTTTTTTTATAAAAAAAAATAAATTATTAATAAATATTAATGTAGATAAAAATAAAAAAAGTATTTTAAATTTATATAATAAATTAATTAAAATAAAAATAAAAGGTATTTCTCAAGGTTTTAAAATTAGTTTACTTTTAAAAGGTATCGGTTTTAAATCTTATATTGAAAATAATAATTTAATCTTAAAATTAGGATTTAGTCATAATATTATAATACCTATTCCAAAAAATATTGAAATTATTAATCAAGCAAATACTTTAATTTTTAGTAGTATAGATTTTATTTTTTTAAGTCAATTTGTACATTATATTAAAAATTTTAAAAAACCTGAACCTTATAAAGGTAAAGGTTTATTATTAAAAAATGAAAAAATTTTACAAAAAGAAGGGAAAAAAAGTAAAAAATAATTAAATATGATACAAAAAAAAAAAAATAATAATAATATTTTATTAAATTTATTATTTAAATCAAAAAACATGTATGGAGATTCATTAACTTATACAAATAAAGAAATATTACCTTTTATATACGGTAGTAGATATGATTATACTATAATTAATTTAAAAGATGTTTCATTTTTTTTAAAACGTGTTTTTAAATTAATAAAATATATTATACAGAAAAATGAAAAAATTTTAATAATAGGAAATGCTGATGAAGTTCAATTTTTATTAAATACAGCTTTTATTAAAAAAAATCGAAATATTATTTTTTTTAATAAAGATTGGATAAACGGCTTAATTACTAATAAAATTATGGATACAACATTTAATAAAGTAATTAATTATTTAATTAAAGAAAATGAAATAAAATTAGTTTTAATTATTAAAAGTTCAATTAAAGATACTTTTTTAAATCAAGAACTTTCTACTTTAAAAATTCCAACTATTTCATTAATTAATACAAATCAAACTATAAAAAATATAAATTATCCTATAGTAACAAATTCTAAAAATATTCAATCAATATATACTTTAATGTATTTATTACGTAAAATATTTTAATAAATATTATGAATAAATTAAAACCAAGAAATAAAATATGTTTTCAAAATAATAGAAACATTCATAAAAATTTAAACTTATTAAAATTAAAATCAAAAAAATGGAATTTATTTAAAAAAAAATTAAGATATAGAAAAGAAATAAAACCCGAAAAACGTAAAAAATTTTTTCAAAAAAGATTATTTGAAAAACAACAATTTAGAAATTTTTATGGTTGTATTCATGAATATCAATTAAAAAATATATTTACAAAATTATTAAAAAAAAATAATAAAATAAATATTTTTAAAAAATTTGTTATTTTATTAGAAAGTCGTTTAGATATCAATCTTGTTAGATTAAAATTAGTAAAAACTATATTTCAAGCAAAACAATTAATTAATCATAAAAAAATTAAAGTTAATAATGAAATTATAAGTAAACCTAATTTTATATTACAAAAAGGAGATATTATTTATATTATTAAATAAATTTAAATATGCAGAAAAATTATCAAAAAAATAAAAAATTTAATAAACAATATTTTAATCATAAAAAAAATAAATATCCTTATTTTTATAAAAAAAAAAATAAAAATTCTTATAAAAATAGTATTTATTATCTTTTAGGTGAAAAAAAACCTTTAAAACCATTAACGACTTCATATTTACATAGAAATAAAAAAATAAAAACAGGTATTTTCTTTAAAGAACCAACTTTTAAAACTATTTTATATCCTTTCTATTTAAATTTAAAATTAATTAATGAATATTTAAAAAAAAAATAAAAATTTAAACCATTTAAATGGTTTAAGTATTAATAATAAAAGCATTAAGTGGATGCCTTGGCATTAATTTAATTTTTAGGACGTAAAAAATGCGAAAAGCTATATTAAATATTATATTATTTTGAAATATAGATTTCCTAAAGAAAACTATTTCTTTGTGAAATTTTAAAAAACAGTGAATTGAAATATCTAAGTAACTGTTAAAAAAAATCAAACGAGATTCCGTTAGTAATGACGAATGAAAATGGAAATTAGGTTTATAAAAATAAAATTAATTATTTGAAAAATTTTGAAAAATTTACTTAAAAGGGTGAAAGTCCCGTAAAATAATTAATATTTTTATTATAGTAAAAAGAGGTATGTGTAATCTTTTTTGAATATTGGGGGACCACCCTCAAAACCTTTTAAAAATTAATGATCGATAGTGAACAAGTACTGTAAAGGAAAGGTGAAAAAGAACTTTTGAGTTTGAAATAATTCTGAAACTTAATGTTAATAATCAATTGAAACTTTTTTAAAAAGTGACAATGTACCTTTTGCATAATGGGCCAGCAAGTTTATTTTTATAGCAAGCTTAATTTCATAAAGTAGGCGTAGATAAATCAAGTTTTAAAAAGCTTTTTAGTTATATAAATAAGACCCGAAACTGAGTGATCTAACCATGAACAGATTGAAAAATAGGTAAAACTATTTGGAGGATCGAACTCACATATGTGGCAAAATATGGAGATGATTTGTGGTTAGGAGTGAAAGGCTAATCAAACTCAGAGATAGCTGGTTTTCCGCGAAATCTATTGAAGTAGAGCATTTAAAATCTTTTTTTGGGGTAGAGCACTCGTTGAGCTAGGGGGCGTAAAAACTTACTGAATTCTTGGAAACTCCGAATACAAAAAAATGAAATTTAAATAGACAGACATTAGGCGCTAAGGTCTTTTGTCAAGAGGGAAACAGCCCAGATTGATCGCTAAGGTCTCTAAATAATATTCTAAGTGAAAAAGGAAGTGAAAAAATGATTACAACCAGTAGGTAGGCTTGGAAGCAGCCATCCTTTAAAGAAAGCGTAATAGCTCATTGGTCTAGTTTTTTTGCGCCTAAAATGTATCGAGACTTAAGAAATTTACCGAAGCGGCAAGTTTTATTTATTTAATAAAACGGTAGCGGAACATTCTGTATGTTAATAAAGACATATTGTGAAATATATTGAAGATATCAGAAAAGAAAATGCTGGCATTAGTAACAAAAAATAACGAATATGAATCGTTATCACCGTAAATCCAAGGGTTTCTATGTTAAAATGTATTGCATAGAGTGAAACGGCCCCTAAGAAAGATTTGACGAAAGCAAATTTTGATGGGATAATTTTTAAATTAAATTTTTTTAAAAAAGTGACAAAAATTTTTAATTTTTCAGGAAATAGCTTTTTTAATTAAAAACCGTACCCTAAACCGACACAGGTGGATAGGTCGAGTAGACTAAGGTGAATGAGAGAACTATATTGAAGGAACTCGGCAAAATGACTTTGTAACTTCGGGATAAAAAGTACCTAATTATTTTTAATAATTAGGTGTCACAAAATAGGGGGTTGCGACTGTTTAATAAAAACTTAGGACTCTGCTAAATGGTAACATGATGTATAGGGTCTGACACCTGCCCGGTGCTGGAAGATTAAAAGGAGATGTTTGCGCATTAAATGGAAGTCCCAGTAAACGGCGGCCGTAACTCTGACGGTCCTAAGGTAGCGAAATTCCTTGTCGGGTAAGTTCCGACCTGCATGAATGGTGTAACGACATCCCCGCTGTCTCCAATATAGACTCAGTGAATTTGAATTATCCGTGAAGATGCGGATTTTCTATAGTTAGACGGAAAGACCCCGTGAACCTTTACTACATCTTTATATTGTTATTTTATTTAATATGTGTAGTATAAGTGGTAATCGTTTAGATCTTTACGCTAGTAAATTGTTTAGATATCTTTGAAATACCACTCTTATTAAAATAAATAACTAATATTTTTTAAATAGACAGTGTATGGTTGGTAGTTTGACTGGGGCGGTCACCTCCTAAAGAGTAACGGAGGTGTACAAAGGTAAGCTCAAATTGGATAATAGTATCAATTGTAGAGCATAATGGTAAAAGCTTGCTTGACTGTAAGATAGACATATCAAACAGGGACGAAAGTCGGTCATAGTGATCCGATAATTCTTTGTGGAAAGATTATCGCTCAACGGATAAAAGGTACTCCGGGGATAACAGGCTGATGACTCCTAAGAGCTCCTATCGACGGAGTCGTTTGGCACCTCGATGTCGACTCATCACATCCTGGAGCTGAAGAAGGTTCCAAGGGTTCGGCTGTTCGCCGATTAAAGTGGTACGTGAGTTGGGTTTAGAACGTCGTGAGACAGTTTGGTTCCTATCTTCTATAGATATTTTGAAAAATGAAAGAATCTAACTCTAGTACGAGAGGACCGAGAAGGGTAAATCTCTGGTGTATCGGTTGTTGAAAGGCATCGCCGAGTAGCTAAATTTATTTTGGATAATTACTGAAAGCATCTAAGTAAGAAACCATTCTTAAAAATTTTTCATATAAAAACTGTAAAAGATGATTACATTGATAGGTTTTAAGTGTAAATATTGTAAAATATGTAGCTTAAAAATACTAAAAGTTTTATATTTTAAAATATAAATATTTCTTTGTAGCTCAACGGTAGAGCAAATGGCTGTTAACCATTAGGTTGTAGGTTCAAATCCTATCAAAGAAGTTTTATATTTTAGGTCGAATAGCCAAGTCAGGTTTAAGGCAGTAGTTTGCTAAACTATCAGTTAATTTATTAACTCGTGGGTTCAAATCCCACTTCGACTTATTTTATTAATATTAAAATAGGATAGGATGATGTAGTTTAATGGTAGAGCGTGGGAATCATAATCCTAATGTTGTAGGTTCAAATCCTACCATCATTATTCTTTATTAAATAATATATTATTATTATAAACGGAAGGTAGCATAGTCTGGCTAATGCATCTGTTTTGGGAACAGAAGATCAAAGGTTCAAATCCTTTTCTTCCGAAAATATGTAATAAGATGAGATAGAGTAATAGGTTAACTTATCAGGCTCATAATCTGAAGATGTAGGTTCAAGTCCTACTCTCATCATTTTAATTATTATAAAATCTATGATTCAAATTCAAACTAAATTAAAAGTAAATGATAATAGTGGTATTAAAATAGGACAATGTATAAAAATTTATAAAAAAAAGGTTGGTAAAATCGGTGATACAATTCTAATTTCTTCAAAAAAATTACGTTTAAATCAAAAAAAAAAAATTAAAATAGTTAAAGGTGATTTATTTAAAGCTTTAATTATTCATACAAAATATCAAAAAAAAAGTACAATAGGTAATTTAGTAAAATTTGATAAAAATTGTATAATTATTTTAAATAATCAAAATAAACCTTTAGGTACACGTATATTTGGTCCAATTACTTCCGAATTTAGAAAACAAAAAAATTTTAAAATATTATCATTAGCTTCAAATATTTTATAAAAATCTATGGAAAAAAATTTACAAAATCATTATCAAAACATTACTATATACGATCTTTTAACAAAATTAAATTTTAAAAATATATTTGAAATTCCTAAAATCACTAAAATTTGTTTAAATATTGGTTTTAAAGATGCAAATATTGAAAAAAAAAAATTAATCAATATAATTTTACTTTTAAAATTAATAATAAATCAAAAACCTATTATAACTAAATCCAAAAAAAATAATATTTTTTTAAAAATTAAAAAAAATTCAATTATAGGTTGTAAAATAACTTTAAGAAAAAAAAAAATTTTTATTTTTTTAGAAAAATTTTTAATTTTTATTTTACAAAATATTACTAAAATAAATTTTAATTTTAAAAATAAAAATATTTTAAATTTTCAAATTCAAAATATTTTAGATTTTTTTGAATTAAAAACGGAATTTTTAAAATTTAAAAATATTCCACCAATTGATATATCTATTCATACAAATGCTAAAGATTCTAATGAATTATTTTTATTATTAAATTCCCTTTTTATTATTAAAAAATAATTTATTGCAAAAATAGCTCAATGGTAGAGTATAACCTTGCCAAGGTTAATGTTGAGGGTTCGAATCCCTTTTTTTGCTTATAATATTAAATTAAAAAATGGACCCAAAGGCAGTATTTGGTATTTCCATATCTTAAATTAATAGGGAATAATACTAGAATTGACATTTATTTGTGATTATAGATTAATTGGTAAATCCTTTATCTTCCAAGTAAATATTGTGGGTTCGAGTCCCACTAATCACAATTAATTTTAATATAGGAGAAATGGCTGAGTGGTTAAAAGCGGCAGACTGTAAATTTGTTGAAGTAATTTCTACGTAGGTTCAAATCCTACTTTCTCCAATTTCAGTATATATATATATATTAAAGGTAGTTGGTATTAATACATTTAAAAATAAAAAATTTTCTATTCTTTAAGATAATATAAGACAAAAATTAATATAAGAATGTTATATTATTAAATTTTTAAATATTTGTTATTTTAAAAATTAATATTAAATAATTAATATAAAATTTAAATAGAGTTTGATCCTGGCTCAGAATAAATGCTATCGGTATGCTTAACACATGCAAGTTGAATGTTTTAAAAACATGGCGAACGGGTGAGTAACACGTGAATAATCTACCTTTTAATTCAGAATAATTATTTTTATAAAAATACTGAATAAATTAATTAAAGTTTTTATAACGTTAAAAGATGAGTTTGCGCAAGATTATGGTAGTTGGTAGTTTAATAGACTACCAAGCCTATTATCTTTAGCTGGTTTGAAAGAATGATCAGCCACATTGGGACTGAGACACGGCCCAAACTTTTTTAAAGGCAGCAGTGGGGAATTTTGGACAATGAGCGGAAGCTTGATCCAGCAATACCGAGTGAGTGATGAAGGCTAATTAGGTTGTAAAGCTCTTTCATTAAGGAGGAAAATGACAGTACTTAAAAAAGAAGTTCCGGCTAATACCCGTGCCAGCAGCCGCGGTAATACGGGAGGAGCGAGCATTATTCGGAATGATTAGGCGTAAAGGGTTTGTAGGTGGTTTTTTAAGTTGAAAGAAACAAATTAAAGCTCAACTTTATACATTTTTTCAAAACTGATAAACTGGAGTATAAATAGAGGATAATGGAATTTCTATTGGAGTGATAAAATACGTTGATAATAGAAGGAAGACCTATGGCGAAGGCAATTATCTGGGTATATACTGACACTGAGAAACGAAAGCTTGGGTAGTGAACGGGATTAGAGACCCCGGTAGTCCATGCTGTAAACGATGAGTGCTAATATTTAGAATTTTTAGATATAACAGCTAACGCGTTAAGCACTCCGCCTGAAAAGTATAATCGCAAGATTGAAATTCAAAGGAATTGACGGGAGTCTACACAAGCGGTGGAGCATGTGGTTTAATTCGATAATACGCGCAGAACCTTACCAACTCTTGCTAATTTTTATATAAAAATTTATATAAAAAACAGGCGTTGCATGGCTGTCGTCAGCTCGTGTTGTGAAATGTTTGGTTAAATCCCTTAACGAGCGCAACCCCTATTGTTAGTTGCTAATTTATTATAAAAATAATAAAAGTACTCTAACAAAAAGATTAATGATAGGTTAATGGAAGGTGGGGATGACGTCAAGTCTTCATGGCCCTTATGAGTTGGGCTACACACGTGCTACAATGATAATTACAATGAGAGGCAATAATGATAAAAGTTGGAGCAAATCTTTAAAAATTATCTTAGTTCGGATTAAGGGCTGAAACTCGCCCTTATGAAGTTGGAATCGCTAGTAATCGCAGAACAGCATGCTGCGGTGAATATGTTACTGGACTTTGTACACACCGCCCGTCACATCAGGGAAGTTGATTATTTTTAAAATAATTCTTAATTATTTAGTATAATTAAATAATTATTTAATTATAATAATTTATAATTTATATTAAATAAATTAAAATTCCTAAAAAGTAATTAGTAACTTTGATGAAGTCGTAACAAGGTAGTCGTAGGGGAACCTGTGTCTGGAAGAGATCTTTAAAACATTCTTAAATTAAAGGAAAATAGTTTAATTGGTAAAATCATAGTCTCCAAAATTATTGTTATGGGTTCAAGTCCCATTTTTCCTGTTTTATTTTTAATAAAATATTATAAATCAAAAAAGTTTTATAAAATCTGAAATTAATTAAATTCAAGTTATAAAAATAAAATTTTATTTAAAATACTTTTTAACAAAAGGGAATTTAAATTTAGATTTATAATATTTTATTTAAAAATTATATTCTACGTAAAAAATGTTTTTAATATAATTTCTTTATAAAAAAGAGAATTTAAATTTAATCGTATTTAAATAAACAACCCTTATTATTTATCTAAATTTTATGAAAAACTGTTATTATAAAAAGGAAATTATTTTAAGTTTATTTTATAGTATTCTTTCTAAAAAAGAATTCTTTACGTGAAGGTAGTATTTATAATAAAAATAATTTAACCATTAATGGTATTACCGCCAATAGTATATAAGATCAAAATATTATAAATTTAATTTAACTATAAATATACAATCTTCAAGTATCCAAAATGTTAAGTAGTTTTAATTTTTTAGTAAATGATCCCTTAAATACAGAAATATATGAGATATATTAGCTTAGATAATATTTTTAATATAAATTTCAATATAGTAACACAAAGTTTAATATAAAATATTTACAACTCTAGAAATAATAAAAAAGATAGTTTCTGAAGGTTATAGACTGGAAATTTGCATACCTTAATAAGGACATAAAATACAATCTATCTCGATTCAATGACTCTTTTTTTAATTATATTAACTTTATCTAATATAAAGATACAAAATCATATAGACGTTTTTAAATTAACAAAAAAATTGTTAAATGAATTAATTAAAGGTTGTAATATTTTATTATAACTTAGATTTTTGAATATTTAAAATTATATATTATTTAAGAAAAATAATAATTTAATTATTTTATTTTTCTTAAATATAAATAAAAATATTTATATTTATTTTTGAATTTGAAAATTCAAAAAAAATACTTAATTTTGGATATATTAAAAAATAAAAGGAAAAATTCTTAACAATATTATGACAATAACAAAATATATAAATAATCAATTCACTTTTTTAGATATGGCAGAACCTTGGCAATTAGGTTTTCAAGATCCAGCAACTCCTGTAATGGAAGGTATTATAAATTTTCATCATGATTTAATGTTTTTTTTAATTATGATTGTTGTATTTGTATGTTGGATGTTATTTAGAGTTATTACTCTTTTTGATGAAAAAAAAAATAAAATTCCAGCAACTGTTGTACATGGTGCAACTATTGAAATTATTTGGACTTCTATTCCAGCTTTAATTTTATTAACTGTAGCAATTCCATCTTTTGCATTATTATATTCAATGGATGAAGTAATTGATCCTATTATTACTTTAAAAGTAATAGGTAGTCAATGGTATTGGAGTTATGAATATTCAGATAATTTAGAATTTTCTGATGAACCTTTAATTTTTGATAGTTATATGGTACAAGAAGATGATTTAGCTATAGGTCAATTTAGACTTTTAGAAGTAGATAATCGTGTAGTAGTTCCAACTAATAGTCATATTAGGGTATTAATTACAGCATCAGATGTTTTACATTCTTGGGCTATACCATCATTAGGTATAAAATTAGATGCATGTCCTGGACGTTTAAATCAAACTTCAATGTTTATTAAAAGAGAAGGTGTTTTTTATGGACAATGTAGCGAAATTTGTGGAGTAAATCATGGATTTATGCCTATTGTTGTTGAAGCTGTTTCATTAGAAGATTATTTAACTTGGTTAAAAAATAAAATCAATTTTGATTTTAATGTATAATTAAAAATTTTTATGATATTTAAAATTATTGGTATTATTTTTTTAATCTTATTATTATTTACGGATATAAAACAAATAATAAATAAAATTAAACAATTTTTTAATAAATAAAGAGATACTTTATTATCTTAAATAATAAAAAATTAAAAAAACCAACGCTTTTTTTAATTTTTAAATAAAATATATAATTTTGCTTTTAAAAAGAATTAAAAAATATTTAAAA